AGATTGAGTCTCAACTATTGGTAAAGCGGTCATACTTCCTTCGCCTAAAAGAGAACTTAATTTAGCGGCTCTTTCTAAAAGCCGTGAATGCAAATAAAAAACATCCCCTGGATAAGCTTCGCGGCCGGGGGGTCTTCTTAATAGAAGGGACATTTGGCGATAAGCTTGTGCTTGTTTGGAGAGATCATCATAAATTATTAAAGTATGCCGTTCGCGATACATAAAATACTCAGCCAGGGCTGCTCCCGTATAAGGGGCGAGGTATTGTAATGTAGCAGGTGAATCCGCCATTTCAGCTACTACAATAGTGTATTCCATGGCCCCCTCTTCATGGAAAGTAGTTACTACTTGAGCCACGGAGGATGCTCTTTGACCGATAGCTACATAAACACATATTACATCTTGCCCTTTTTGATTGAGAATTGTATCTGTGGCTACTGCTGTTTTGCCAGTCTGTCTGTCCCCAATAATTAACTCTCGCTGACCGCGCCCTATGGGGATCATCGAATCGATAGCAATAAGCCCTGTTTGAAGGGGTTCATATACAGAACGCCTGGAAATTATACCCGGAGCAGGAGATTCAATTAAGCGAGATTCCGAAGCTACAATTTCGCCTCTCCCATCAATAGGTTTAGCCAGAGCATTTACAACACGACCCAAGTAAGCCTCGCTCACGGGTATCTGAGCAATTCTTCCTGTTGCTTTTACAAAACTTCCCTCTTGTATCATCAACCCATCGCCCATTAATACAATCCCAACATTTTTGGATTCCAAATTCAGAGCAATACCCCTAGTCCCTTCTGCAAATTCGACTAATTCACCTGACATTATTCCACCAAGACCTATAATACGAGCAATCCCATCCCCCACTTGAATTACGCGACCAATATTCTCAATCCCTACTTTCCTATTATATTGTTCAATACGTTCGCGGAGAATTTTATGAATTTCGTCGACTCGAAGGGTTGCCATTAGTGTTTCTTGACTCTTTTTTTCGGAAGCAAGGGGAAAAATAATGCCTAAATTCTAAACGAAAGTAGAAGTTCAAGGCCTAATTAATTTAATTATTTCTTCGATTCTATGGCCCCGAGAATGCCAATATTAGCACGAATCGTACGGAAATGTAACTCGGTATTCAAACAACTATTCAGAGTTCCTAGAGCTCCTTGTACGGCCTGTTGGAAAACCCGTTGTCGGACCTGATTCATCGCCCTTTGTTTTTCAAAATAAAGGATTTCGTTTTTAGACTTTTCTAATTGTTCCAAACTAATAGAAGTAGCATTAATCAAATTTGCTTTTTCTCGTTCTATCTCAGAGTATCCATTCATTCGATACTCATCTGCTTCTAGTTCGACTTTCTGTAATCGAACCCGAGCTTTTTCGAGCTGCTCAATGGTCCCTCTACGCAATTCTTCCGAATTTCGAATAGTACTCAAGATTCTCTGTTTTCGATTATCTAATAAATCTTTTAATGAAAGTAGATTATCTTTCTATTAAGTTTACAATTTTTATGATCTCTTCCCGAACCAAACATGAATCTTTCGATTCATTTGGCTCTCACGCTCCTTTTTTTTTCTTTTTTTGCTATGGCTATTTCCATATCTTTTTTTTTTTATGTAATGAGCCTATCCTCTATCTTCTCTTTTCTGTTTATATTTCAATATACCGAAACCCATATTAAGAATATAAGACTAGATAAATATTAAGAGGACTCTTCCGCCTAGATAAAAATCTATCATGGTCAGCAAAGTTGTTTCTTTATTTGTATTTGCCCTTTAGTTAATAATTTCAATTTCATTAAGAAAAACTAACTAAATAAATGGAAAATGAAAATTGATAGAATTCTTTTTTTTTCTTCAAATCCAAAAAATTTCTCTTTTTTTTTATTTTATACATAGGTCGTCGATTCGGCATTGGATAAAAAAGGGCAGGGTGCCCTTCTAGTAAATAGTTCAAACCATTTTATCGATATGAGTGTTTTATATCAGATAAATTCTACATTAGCTATTTCCCGTTTAAAGCATTTCGGTACTAATACTAATATAGTTGTAGAAAGAGTACCCCTTTTTGCCTGGACTTCAAGCAGTTTAGCTTTAACCGTGTTAATGGTCTCACATTATTGGTCTATAGAGAATCAAAGTTGATTTACCAATGAGTCGCGAAATGCTATGGTTCTTCCATATGATTTCTGAATTTATTCAGAAGTAATTCGTCGAGATCGTGCACCTTTTTCTTATTTATCCAAAAAATACTAAAAAATATTTTAAAGTGCAGCCGGATAGATCCAATCTATTCTTGAAATAGACAACTCGCACACACTCCCTTTCCAAAAAAAATCAATACACCAACCACTACAGTTAGATTTATTAGATTTGTTGCTAAAATATCGGTATTAAGCCCGAAACTCCCAGCGGATGGCCAGTGGGCTAAAAAAACGAAAGAATGGGTTACATTTTTCATATGCTCTCCTCTTATAGATAGGACGAACAAAGAGCAAAGTTTTTCGATCACTTACTTCGCTCGCCCTTTTTTGATCGGTTTTTTTAATGTAATTTTTTTTAATGCAAATAGATTCAATCTAATAATTTCTTTTAGATTAAGTCTTAGGTCTCGTTTGACCTGTGAAAGAGTCCTTTGTTGAAATGTTCCAAAAATTCCTAAAATAAAAGGAAAAAGACTTTCCACTGTCCTAAACTAAGGACGGGAAGGAAGAAGGCGAGCATATCCTCTAAATTGATCATCCTCAAATCAGCCCTTCCTGGGGTGGGGTATTGTCTGTCCCGATAAATAGGTAATTCCAGGAGTAATAAATAGGAGTAAAGTATTGATATAATTGGAATTGCAGAAGCAAATACCAATTTACTAAAAAAAGAAAAAAGTATCTAATCTAAAGGACTCATTTTCTTTTTTAGGATTAAACAAAAGGGTTCGCAAATAAAAGCGCTAGTGCCACAACTAGTCCATAAATTGTTAAAGCTTCCATAAAAGCTAGACTAAGCAATAAAGTACCTCGTATTTTACCTTCTGCTTCTGGCTGTCTCGCAATACCTTCTACAGCTTGTCCTGCAGCAGTACCTTGACCAACTCCAGGCCCAATAGAAGCAAGCCCTACGGCCAATCCAGCAGCAATAACGGAAGCAGCAGCAATTAGTGGATTCATGGTGAGTTCCTCGTGTCAAAAAAAAAGAAATGGTTAAGGATACAATCAACCAAGAAATTCTTATTTCTAAGCTCTATTGGGGAGAAGTAACTAAAAAGTACAAATTGAAATGATAATCTGAATTGTCCGAACTACTTCGAGATCTCATTTTTAGTTTCTAATCATTAGAGGTTTGTGTAAATCCATATGATTCTCATTATTCTATTTCTCTTTCTTTCCAACCAACCACTCTTTCATTCCATTCTTCTTTCTTTACTCTTCGATATCCTTGAGTTCCTATTTTTTCCCCTATCATCTAATCCATAATAAAATAATCCATAATAAAAGACGAAATAGAGGAAGAACCCCTATTGAAATCGACCTAATCCAAATCCAATAGGAATTAAATCAAGATATACAATTGATAACAATATGCTGCATAGAACTGGATATGGAATCCAATTCCATATAGAGGGAATTCGATATATCGGATTAGATAATGAATCTAACTTAGGAATATATAATATCCCATATACATTTGTTTCTTCTATTTTGCGTATTTTCTCATTTTCTATTGATGAATCGGATTCTAAAATCATTCCTTAAAAACCCGCACAAAAGATGACTGGACTTATAGACATTAAGGATATAGATCTAGCCTGACTCCGCCCCCCTTAATGCATATATACTTTGACAATTCCGTAATATAGTCTATTCTCTCTCCTACAACTCTAGGTTGTATATTCATACGCATTTCTAACTATTTAGTTTTCCAACCAAGCGGATTATCTGGAACCATGCATGAATTGAGCTAAGCTAAAAAAAAAAGACTATTTTGAAAACTAGTCAATTCAATGATGACCTTCCATGGATTCACCTATATAGGCTGCGGCTAACGTTGCAAAAATAAGAGCTTGAATACCGCTTGTAAATAATCCAAGAAACATGACCGGTATAGGGACTACTAAGGGGACTAAAGAAACAAGAACAACAACGACTAATTCATCCGCCAATATATTCCCGAAAAGTCGAAAACTAAGCGATAATGGTTTTGTGAAATCTTCTAGGATGTTAATTGGTAAAAGAATTGGAGTTGGTTTAATATATTTCTCGAAATAACTCAATCCTTTTTTGCTAAGACCCGCATAAAAATATGCCGCTGATGTGAGTAAAGCTAAAGCAACAGTAGTATTTATATCATTCGTGGGTGCTGCTAATTCCCCATGGGGTAACTGTATAATTTTCCAAGGTAAAAGAGCACCCGACCAATTCGAAACAAAAATAAAAAGGAACATAGTTCCAATAAAGGGAACCCAGGGACCATATTCTTCTCCAATCTGAGTTTTGCTCAAGTCTCGAATAAACTCAAGCACATATTCGAAGAAATTCTGACCGTCGGTCGGGATGGTTTGTGGATTCCGAACAGCTATGATAACTGAACCTAGCAAGATAGTAATTACGACCCAAGAAGTGATGAGTACTTGGGCATGAATTTGGAAACCTCCTATTTGCCAATAGAAGTGTTGGCCTACTTCTACACCCGATATATCATATAACCCCTTGAGTGTTTTAACGGAACATGGTATAATATTCATATTGTCCTCTGATAAAAATTGAACTTCAAAAAAGGAATTCTTTTGATTCAACCATCTCTTTCTCAACTCTGCAACTTGAAGTATTAATCTTATATTTAGGATACCAAGAAATCACATCAGATGATAATATATATCAATACCCTCTAATATATATCAATATTCCCCTTCTTTTATCTATGCAAAACAAAAAAGAATAGTAAGTGATCCCATAAATCTACGCAGTTACCCAAGAATGAACTATTCTTCTTAATCAACGATTTCTTATATAGAGAGAACGGCCCTCACAAATTGCAAATACTAATTTGTTAAGAATCAATCGAATTGAAGTCATAGTGTCATCGTTGGCTGGAATCGATATATTTGCGAGATCTGGGTCACAATTTGTATCGACTAAAGAAATAGTAGGAATCCCCAAAATGGCACATTCCCGAAGAGCTATATACTCTTTTTGCTGATCAAGGACGATCACAATGTCCGGCAACCTCGTCATATATTTGATCCCGCCGAGATATCTTTGCAAGGTAGATAATTTTCTCTTCAAGATTGCCACATCTCTTTTTGGGAGATGGTGGAATTTTCCCATCTTTTCTTCTGCTCTTAAGTCTCTAAATTGAGAAAGTCTAGTTTTCGTAATCGACCAATTCGTTAACATACCACTGAACCACTTTTTATTAACATAATGACAACGAGCCCTTATTGCAGCTGATGCTACTAAATCCGCTGCTCTTTTTTTGGTACCAACAATTAAGAAGCTTTTTCCCTGACTTGCTGCATCAAAAACTAAATCACAAGCTTCTGATAAAAAACGAGCCGTTCTAGCGAGATTTGTAATATGAGTACCTTTACGCTTTGCCGAGATGTAAGGGGCCATTTTAGGATTCCATTTCTTAATACCATGACCAAAATGAACTCCCGCTTCTATCATCTCTTTCAAATTGATGTTCCAATATCTTCTTGTCATTTTTTCCACACTTCCTTTTGATTTTTTCTTTTTTTTTTCATCCTACCATTCCATTACGGAATTTATTTCTTTTTTTTTGAAAATTAAGAAAGAGCCGAAATAGCTTGAAATAAATAATAATTGTTCCGATGTAACCTTCCACTGAGAATTGGCCATTGATACATGGTATAAACGTAACCTTAATGAATTAACTGACTTCTTTTACTTATTAAAATAAAACTTCTTTTACTTATTAAAATAAATAAAATAAAAATCTAAAATTAAAATAAATAAAATAAAAATCTAAAATCTGACCTGTTAGTGTTCTAAGGTCAAAAGTCTAGTTTAAATAAAAAAATCTGCTTTATGTATCCTTAAATCGTATAAATGGGGGTAAATGGGGGTTCTGATGTCTCATAGAAATTGTTTGTTACATCAGAATCAGAAGAAACTAATTCTGTATGGAGAAACAAAATATCTCTCATTTCCGACGCGAATAGATTTTTTTTTTGAATTTCGAAATAAAGGTTCTTGTCTTGTGGGGAATGATGCACAAATTTTTGGAATCCGGTACCAACAGGTATAATCCCCCCCAGAACTACGTTTTCTTTCAGGCCTTTCAACCAATCAATACGACCTCGTAGGGCAGCTTTTGCTAAAACTCGAGCAGTTTCTTGAAAACTTGCTTCAGATATGAAACTTTGGGTATTCAGGGAAGCCCTTGTTATTCCCAATAAGATTGCCCGATAATAGACCGATTCATCCAAAGCTCGTCCTGCTCGTTCTGCTCGTAATAGTCCGATTAATTCCCCAGGTGAAAAAACATTAGACATTCCATCTTCGGAAACCCGCACTTTTGATGTTACTTGGCGTATAATAATCTCTATATGTCTATTATGGATCTGTACCCCTTGGGATCGATAAACCTTTTGGATCTTATTAACCAAAGAGATACGACTTTGGGCTATGGTTAGCTCAGCTCCAATCAAGAATCCCCAGGGGACCCCAAGAATTCTTGGTATACGCTCATTCCAATCCTCAATTCTCCTTTCGAGATTCGGCGATAGTGAATCAATTGAACGCGCTTCAAAGATTTGTTCTACTTTTGGAAGACCTTGCGTTATGTCACTAGATCTCGATTTTTCATATATAAACGTAACTAACCTATCTCCTTTGTAAAGGATTTCTCCATAATGACCATGAACAGTTGCTCCTGTAGTGGCCAAATAAGGCTTAGCTGCTCTTATAACAAAGGAATCAATATTAACAATGAAAATTTGACCAGATTTTTTTATGTGCGATTTAAATAGACATACATTTTCGCAAATAAATTGTCCAAGGTGAATTATTGCCGATGTCTCCTCCCAAGAATCATGATGGAGAAAGTGCCAATTCAAATGGAATGGATCCAACATGATGTTACTATCGAAATTCGAAATCCTTTGATTTTCATCTATTAAAGAGTATTTAAGCCCTTGAAGTACTTGGAGGGTTTGTTTCAAATTGTCAAGGAACAAATATTTTTTTAACAGGATCTGATTATGCGTTAGTAAATAGTAAGATGAAGAAAAATTCGATATACTAGGTACAATAGCGGCTAAGGGCCCAAAAATATCTCGAATAGGAATTCTAGGATTCGATTCTTTTACCGCATTGGGATATTTCGAATTCTTGAATAAACCAATTCGAGAACAGTTGGATGCCGACAAAATCATCAAAGATTGGTATTCTTTATTTCGATTCAACAAGGTGCCAATAGCTTCTTGATGTTGGCTAAGTGATTGAATCTTCGCCTTGGAATAAAAGGAATTGGTGCGATCTAACCTATTATTGGGAATCGGTCCTGCACTTGTCCTATCATACCTTCTTCGTGTATACGAAATAGTGGACTTGACTAACTCAATTCTTAGGAAATCGCGAATCAGATCATTTGCTCTTACCTCAACAAGGGAAGCACGAGCCTCCTCTTTTTCTTCTTGTTCCCAATTCACTACTAAGCAAGTTCGAACAAATTGACTATTCGTATGATAAATTCTTTGAGTTAACTTGCTATTTTCATGAGAAATAAAATTGACAAGTCGAAGTTGGAAATTATCCTCTTCTTGCAAGAGATCTTGCAGGAAAAGTGTTGCTAAATTTCTCCCTTCGTCCATTTCATATGCGACTGCAGGTCGAACCGAAACAAAATACTTTTCCTTGCTCTTGAGAATTTTTTTCCGTTGAACATAGACCCAATTTTTCTTTTTTTTTGATTCCTTAGAATCTTTCTTTTCTCTTTCTGGTGGTATCAAACTACCACCTAATATCTTATCCGCCTCTTCAGGAAAATGAATATCTCCGGAAAAGATTTTGAGTTCCGTATGGCTTTTTTTTCTCTTCACTCGGACCAATCCACCTAGTCGACTTCTTGTATTTTTTGTGAGTTGTGTATCCACTCCAATGATACTATTATCAAGTACCTTTAGGGATGAGGATCTCGGCAAGATATGCAGTTCTTGAAGAATGAAAAAAAACCGATCTAGTTCTTTTTGGTATTTTAGACTAAATTCTTTTGTTCCTCGATGCTCAATCAAACCCTCTTTTTTAAAAATGGAATCTTCCTCTGGGCTCCCGTATTCGTCCTCTGAGTCTTCTTCTGAGTCTTCCTCTAAAGTCCCATATTCGTCCTCTGAGCCTTCCTCCGGGCTCCCATATTCGTCCTCTGAGTCTTCCTCTAGAGTTCCATATTCGTCCTCTCGGGTTCTATATTCGTTCTCTGGGCTCCCATATTCGTCTTCTGAGTCTTTCTCTCCAGTCCTATATTCATCCTCTAGGATCCCATATTCGTCTTCTAGGGCTTCATATTCGTCCTCTAGGATCCCATATTCATCTTCTAGGGTTTCATATTCGTCCTCTCGAGTCCTATATTCGTCTTCTAGGGTTTCATATTCTTCCTCTCGGGTCCTATATTCGTTCTCTGGGCTCCCATATTCGTCCTCTGAGTCTTCCTCTCGAGTCCTATATTCGTCCTCTAGGGTCCTATATCTAAATTTAACAATTCCTGAACCCTTTTTATCTTTTCTGTATCGTGGATCGTCAAAATAAGCAAAAATAGTATTTCTACGTAAAACACCCATAAAGGGTATTTCAATTGAAATCCCCAAACAGGATATTAGTTCTTTCTCTTGTTCTTGATGATATTGTAATGGAATGACGAACCCATTTCTTCGCTTTTTCGCCAACAAATCCGAATTATCTTGAAGAATAGAAGGATAGACAAAATTCCAATGGCCATTGGACATGATTCGATCCGGCGTTGAATAATCAAGAATTTCCCTATCTTTTTTACCAAAAGTATCCAACAGTCTATGTCTTACTTGATCATAAGTATTCATTTGATCTTGATCCTTGTGGAGCGAAAAAGACGCTATACTGGATCTGCACATACTTACTGACAATATCCATAAATGGCTTGTTTTTGGTAATCGACGAAGATTACCATATTGATATTCGGGCGCATGGTAAACATCAGTACTCCAGTGCATTTCCCCGTCTGATTCGGAATAAATATGCTTTTGTACTTTTTCTTTAAAATGCAAAGTGGACGTTCCGGCACGAATCTCCGCAATTACTTGTTCGGATTCTACATATTGATCATTTTGCACTAGAATCAAGCTTTTTGAGGGAATATTCACACTATATAGAATATCCTGACTCTGAATAGTTACATGCAAGTCTATATAACATAGAAAAGCAGGCTGCCCATGACGGGTACGTGTGGGGTGAACCAAATCTTCATTGAATTGGATTTTTCCATTCGAAGGGGATCGTACAAGGTCGGCAGTACCCCCTGTGAATACTCCGCCAGTATGAAAAGTTCTTAATGTTAGTTGAGTCCCTGGCTCCCCAATTGATTGACCTGCAATAATACCTACGGCTTCCCCCAATTCGACCAGATCGCCATGAGTGGGACTCCGACCATAACATAATTGACAGATCCAAGATGTGCTCCGGCAAGTAAAGGGGGTTCTAATATATATTGGTTGTGCTCGAAATGGTTGTGCTCGAAAGGCAGTTATGAATCGATTGACTAATCCAATTCCAATATCTTGATTTCGAGCGGCAATGCATCGTGAACCAATATATATATCGTCTGCTAATACACGACCAATTAGTGTTTGGGCAAAAAGTTTTTCCGTCATCCCATTTTGAGGACTCAAAGAAATACCTCGGATAGTACCACAATCTCTTCTACGCACAATAATATGTTGAACTACTTCAACAAGTCTACGTGTAAGATATCCAGCATCCGCTGTTCGTACAGCAGTATCTACAACCCCTTTGCGGGCTCCGTAGCAGGAAATTATATATTCTGTCAAAGAAAGTCCCTCGCGTAAATTGCTTTGAATAGGTAAATCAATCATTTGTCCTTGAGGATCCGCCATTAATCCTCTCATACCTACTAATTGGTGTACCTGAGATGCATTTCCTCTGGCTCCTGAAAAAGACATTAGATAGACTGGATTAGAAGGATCCGTTATCCGAAAATTCGAATTCATTTCTTGTTTCAAATATTCACTTGTAGCATACCATATCTCAACGGATTGGCGTAATTTTTCTACCGCGTGTACAGCCCCATAATAATAGTGTTTCTCCAAAAGAAAACTCTGTTGTTCCGCGTCTTGCACTAACCATCCCTTAGATGGTATTGTTAAAAGATCCTCGATTCCTAATGAAATCGATGTAGTAGTGGCTTGATGAAAGCCCAGAGTCTTTATTTGATCCAGTATATGGGATGTATATCCCATTCCGAAATGATCTATTAATCTGCTAATAAGTCGTTTCATAGCAGTTCCGTCTATCTCTTTATTATGAAAGACCAGATTGGCCCGTTCCGCCATACATAAGTACCCCCTTTTTCGGCTGAGTAGGATTCGACAATTGCTGAGTAGGATTCGACAATGGGCCTGAGTCAGTGATTCGAAAATTTAATTAACTTCCTTTCCTTAATCTCAATCTGGATTCGCGCGGCAAAAATGATGATACTAGCGAAATCAAATCGGAATGCCCCCCGAAAGGGAGGGGCATCGCCGAATCTAACTTCCTTGTTTAGATAGTGTATGAATAGGCCTGACTAAATCCTTGTATGGCTTCCTCTATTTCTCTATAAAAAGAAATATGACCAAGAGTGCTTCGAATGTATATAGAACGGATTTCTTTTTTTCTATTTCCCACTATTAGATAGTGGGCATAAATCTCATGATAAGTCCCCAAAGATTCATATTGAACTTCAATCGGAACTTCTCTTGACCCAATGACGCGTTGATCTAGTTTCCATCGGAGCCACAAGGGACTGTCTAAACTGATTCGTTTCTGTCTATAAGCTCCCAGTGCATCATAGGAATTAGAAAAATGGGGTTCTTTATCTTTTGTATACTTATAATTATTATTATTGTAGTTTACTTTTTGATTTGGATAGTTTCCGCAACTATTATATCTATTTGCACAAATACCCCGACGGTTTCCAATCGTTAATACATAAAGTCCGATAAGCATGTCTTGGGTCGGTACGCAAATAGGATCCCCAATAGCGGGAGATAGGAGATTCATATGAGAAAACATAAGTAAACGGGCTTCTGCCTGAGCTTCCAAGGATAAAGGTAGATGAACAGCCATTTGATCCCCATCAAAGTCCGCATTGAAACCCTTACACACTAATGGGTGTAAACAAATAGTACGCCCCTCCACTAAAGTAGGTTGGAAGGCCTGTATGCCTAATCTATGCAGGGTAGGTGCTCTATTCAACAGTACAGGATGTCCCCGCATAACTTCTTGAAGTATTTCCCATACAATGGGTTCCTTTTCCCAAATTTTCCTTTTAGCAATCCTGACATTAGAAGTAGCGCGTTTCGTGATTAAATCGCGAATTACAAATAGCTGAAAAAGCTTTATTGCTATCTCTAGAGGTAATCCACATTGATGTAATGAAAGCGAAGGACCCACAACAATGACAGAACGCCCCGAGTAATCGACCCGTTTTCCAAGCAGAGTCTCGCGAAACCTTCCCTCTTTACCTTCAATTACATCTGAAAGTGATTTGTATACTTTATTGTGACCATCCCTCGTTGGTTGCCCGCGGGACCCACTATCAAGAAGTGTATCCACGGCTTCTTGTACCAATTTTTCCTGGCACATTACTAAATCTGCTGGCGCTAATTCACTTCTTTTTAATAGATAGGCAAGGTTGTTGTTCCGACGAATAACTCTCTTATAAAGTTCATTAATATCCGAAGTCACTACTTTATCCCCAGACCTATAAACAATGGGTCTCAATTCGGGAGGAAGAACTGGTAATAAGCACAAAACCATCCATTCTGGTTCTACATTTGTTTGAATAAAATGTTTCGCCAATTGCATGCGTCTAATCAAAAAAACTTTTCTTATTCGTCTTTTTCTATCTTCCCATTCATCTCCACTATACCCCTCGTCTTCTAATTCCTTCCATTCGACCAAGGAATTCTCTATAATAATTCGCAAATCCAAATCTGCTAATTGTTCTCTAATAGCACCTGCTCCTGTCGCAATTTCCCGATTTCGAAATGTTGCAAAGCCTGGGGTAGAAAAAAAGGGAGAAATGCTGTGGTTACAGGATGCAATTTCATCTTCGAATAAACCTCGTAATCGTAAGAAAGTAGGTTTTTTAGCGCTGGGCCTAGCAAAAGAGAAATCACCGTATACTAGGCCCTCCAATTTCTTAAGGGGTTTATCTAAAAGGTTCGCGATATAACTAGGAAGACCTTTCAAATACCACACATGAGTCGCGGGACATGCGAGTTTGATGTATCCCATTTGATATCTTCGTATCCGAGAATCAACAAATTCTACCCCGCATTTTTGGCAAAATCTTTCCTCTTCGTTTTCAGCTCCGCTCGCTCGAGAATTTCCACAAGCACAAATTCCGCTTTTTATGGGTCCAAAGATTCTTTCGCAAAACAATCCATCTTTTTCTGGTTTATCGGTTTTATAATGAAAAGTAGAGGGCCTTGTGACTTCGCCAACGACTTCCCCATTAGGTAGGTTTTTGTTAGCCCAAGCCTTTATTTGTTGAGGGGAAACGAGTCCAATTTGAAGTTGTTGATGTTTATATTGGTCAATCATAAATAAGAAAAGAATTTATATTTATTCCGATCAAACTTCCTCCCTATTAACCTGGAAGTTCTTCTCAGATACAAGGAAATGATTCAGTTCTAGAGCCAAAGATCGTAGTTCTCGAACGAGCACTCGAAAAGATTCTGGAGGATACTCGTGATTAGGTACTCTTTTTCCCCAGATCGTAGCATTAAGTATTTCTTGGCGAGCTATAAGATGATCAGATTTATAAGTAAGTATCTCTTGTAAAATATGAGCAACACCAAATCCTTCTAAAGCCCAAACTTCCATTTCTCCTACTCGTTGTCCCCCTTGCTTGGCTCTTCCTCTAACGGGTTGTTGTGTAACAAGTGAGTAGGGCCCAGTAGAACGTCCATGGATTTTCTCATCAACTTGATGAATTAATTTTAAGATATAGGACTTCCCTATTAGAACAGGTTGTTCGAAGGGGTCTCCTGTTCTTCCATCAAATATTCTGCTTTTTCCCGGGTACTCGGGTTCAAATACCCATGGATTTTTTGTTTGTTTACTGGCTTCATATAATTCTGAAAACACAAGTTTTCTTGAAGCCTCTTGCTCATATCTCTCATCAAAGGGTGCTATTCTATAATGTTTCTTTAGCAGATCCCCGGCTAATCCGAGCGAGCTTTCAAATATTTGTCCCACATTCATTCGTGAGGGTACTCCTAAGGGATTGAAGACCATATCAACAGGTGTTCCATCTTGCAAATAGGGCATATCTTGCCTGGGCAAAATTTTGGAAATGATCCCCTTATTCCCGTGTCTTCCGGCTACTTTATCCCCAACTTTGATTTCGCGTTTCTGTAAAATATATACACGAACCATTATGTCTAGGGGGTCCCTCTGGATCCATTTCACATCGATAACGCGCCCTCTTCCACCTATAGGTAGTTTGAGAGAAGTTTCTTTTGAAGTGGATACCTCAAGGCCAAATATGGCCCGTAATAACCCAGCTTCCGCGATATACGAGGATTCGCTCGCTATCTGAGGCGTTAATTTACCTACTAAAATATCGCCAGTTTCTACCCAGGATCCCAACCTAACAACTCCATTTCTGTCCAAATTGCGGAGTAAATGTTCTTCTAGATGTGGTATTTCTTTAGTAATTTTTTCAGCGGAGCCTTGGCTTGTCGTATCCGTCTGAATTTCATATTTTCGGATGTGAAAAGAAGTATAAATATCCTCATATACCAAACGTTCGCTAATTAGTACTGCGTCTTCAAAATTGTAACCTTCCCATGGCATATAAGCTACTAATACGTTTTTTCCTAAAGCAAGTTCCCCACCAACTGTAGCAGCTCCCTCCGCTAAAATTTGTCCTTTTTTAATGGATTTACCCCACAGAATCCGAGGTTTTTGGTGCATACAAGTATTTTTGTTAGAGCGCCGATGGGTAACTAAAGGAATACTTATAGTCTTCCCACTACTTGATAAAAGGATCTTGTGACTATCAGTAGAAATGATCTTTCCCTCGCGTTCGGCTATAACGGAAACCCTCGAATCTAGAGCTGTTTGGCGTTCCAATCCAGTTCCAACAATGCACTTCTCGGACCGAGAAAGCGGAACTGCTTGGCGCTGCATATTAGAACTCATTAAAGCCCGATTCGCATCATTATGCTCAATAAAAGGAATGAGAGAACCTCCAATAGAAAAATATTGGAAAGGAAAAATACTTCTAACATGAATCTGTTCCCATGCAATAGTCAGGAATTCTTGACGGTATCTAGCTGGAACAACCTGTTCTTCCTGAATACCCTGATTCAAGGACAAAGAATTTCCTGCTGCTATCATATAATATTCATCTCTATTTGGTGATAAATAAACCACCTGTCTCTCTTTTTTTTCTTTTGCTTTCTCAGATATTTCATAAAAGGGACTCTCTATGGACCCCCACCAGTGGTCAATTCTCGCATGAATAGCTAAGGATCCAGTAAGTCCAACATTGATTCCTTCGGACGTGTCAATTGGACAAATACGCCCATAGTGACTCGGATGAATATCTCGGCTCCGAAAACTTGCAGTTCTCCCCGTCAATCCTCCAGGACCCAAACAACTCACTTTTCGCCCATGAACAGTTTGTGTCAATGGATTGGTTTGATCAAAAACTTGAGATAAGGGGTATGTGCCAAAAAAGGTCTCATAAGTAGTTATTAATAAAATCGAAGTTGAAGTTGGAGTTACCAAAGTTTGTGGAGTCGGTTTCGATTGACGTATGAATACTCTACGGATAGTTTTTTGAACCGCATGTTGTAAACGACCAAGAGCCAGTCCGAATTGATCTTGTAACAGATCCGCAACCGAACGAATACGTTTATTTTTCAAGTGATTCATATCGTCATCGTCAAGTATACCCGTTCCAAATTTCATTCCAATCAAATGATCCGTAGCGGCCAATACATCTCGCGGTAACAAGAATGTATTGTTCTGAGGTATATCAAGATTCAGTCTCCGATTCATATTTCGTCGACCAATCCTTCCTAATTCACATTTTTGTTGAAAAAATTTCTTTTGTAATTCCTCACATAAGGACTCCGAAAATACCAGGTCCCCACCTACACAAGCAAATTGTTGATAAAACTCCAAAATAGCTTTTTCTTTTGACTCAATCCTCTTCTTCTCCTTAGCATTCGGGAAAGATAAGAAAATTTCAGGGTAGGAAACATTATCTAGAATTTCTTTTAGATTCGAACCCATAGCTGATGATAGAACTAGAATAGATATCTTTTGTTTTCTACTCACGCGAGCCCATATCCTTTCTTTTTTATCAATTGCTAATTCCGATCTTCCTCCCCAATCTGATATTATAGTCCCAGTGTAGATAGAAATTCCCTTATGGTCTAATTCCGAGCGGTAGTAAATACCAGGACTTAGCAATATTTGATTGATCACAATTCGGTATATTCCATTTATTATAAAGGTTCCTAAGGAATTCATTATAGGAATGTTTCCAATAGAAATGGTTTGCTTTTGCACATCGAAACCAAAAATTAATCTCGCAGATACATATAATTCGGAAGAATAGGTGAGTGATTCATACACAGCATCCCTTTCTTTTATCGAGGGTTCTAGCAATTGATATCCTTTCGCAAATAATTGAAATGCAATTTCGTGATCTGGATCTTTAATTGTTGGAAACTTCTCAAGTTCTTCTGCCAAGCCTTGATTAATGAACCTACAAAATCCCTCGAATTGGATCTGACTAAATCCGGGTATTGTGGACATTCCCTCATTTCCATTCCGGAGCATCTTAATCTTAAGTTTCCTGTTTATCGAAGAAAAATTCCATTATCAGCTCACTCTTCATCAATCCCTATGGATCGATCTAGCAATTATGGAATCCATATTCTGTTTACTGAATCACATGAAATTCTAGGGAACTCCACATACATATTTCATATATGTATTTCATACATATGAATAGAGACAATTTCGACGAAAGTTCGAATTTGCCAGGGGTACAAATCGAATGAAAATGAATTGATAAAACATTCCTAGAAAAAAATTATGCCACTTACACTTTATGATACTAATCAGATTGGATGGCAAAGATTTCTCATTTTATCTCCTTTCTATGAATGGGATAAAGCCATAATATAATAATTTATAAGCACTAGAAAATTTGACTTTAGTTCGATTTAGAATAGCACGCTTAGTTTAATTTCAAAAAAGAATAAGAATTTGAGGGTTCTTTTTTGTTTCGTAGTAGTAGAATTGCTAGAAAATATAGGATTTCATTGTAGAATCCTAAAATAAAGTAAGTCCTTTTTTTAAGTACATGCCAATCTAGTTATCCACCTCTCCACATATCCCTGCTTTTATCGTAATTTCACTTGGGTGGGCCAAGATGGTCAGGTCATACTCTATATCAGACCAAATATTAGACCAAATTTCTTTTTTTTATTCAAGATATTTAATGCAATGAAAAATTAAAGCACGATTCCCCATAGAGATATGTACATAAGGGGGATCCATGGATAATAATGCTGTTATGGATAATAATGCTGTTCGGACCTGTAGTTTACCTATACACGGATTAGGCATAAATCCATTCTATTTTATTATGCCATTAAAAGGAAGGGGGGAGAGAATACCGATTTAAGAGTCGTTCACTACTGCAATTCAAAAAAAAAAATCGAATTCTAGTTAATGGTTCCAATTTGTTCTGAATTTTGCAGCCTGTGACTGGAAATCAACTTTTTCTCTTTTTTCATCTCAATAGAAAGAAAAGGGAAGTTTTCTAGTGTTAGCAATGTTTGTTTTAAGATAGAATCCATCGAGGAGAATAATCGAAACTGGATTCAAAAAAAGCAGGAATAGATTTTTTGAAAAAGATTGGAAAAAAGTAAGTAGAATTAGATTCAAGATAAAAGAAAGTAGGTTTTAGTAAGAAAACCTGGATGAATACTTGCTCTTTTCTCTATTTTAGATCGGATTTTTTGGCGGCATGGCCAAGCGGTAAGGCAGGGGACTGCAAATCCTTTATCCCCAGTTCAAATCTGGGTGCCGCCTGATCAATAAAATACTTAGGCTTATAGTACTGATCGAACTCGACAAATTCGTACCCTGCATAAGTTGGGGCAAGAGAGTAACTAGGCCTGGCGATACTGGATTTTGAGAATCCATAGTTCTATCCTCAAACTAGGGTTTGTTTTGTCGGTAGTGGCCCAAACGGCTACCAATAAGGATGAGGTTGCGTTTCCTTATTCTTTTATTAATTTTAATTGATTCGATTCGAGAATTCCAAATTACAAGGCTAAGATGTCAGAAATCTTGATATCCAAAGGGCCCCTAAGGGGCATTTTTTTTTCAATCTAAGATTGAAGAAGGGACTCCACGAAGGAATATCAAGACTTCCTAATTATCATACATTTTATTTATCATACATCTTATGCTACCTACATACACTAAAGTAAGGGCTACTGATTCTGTCGAGAATCAGATTGAATAGGCTGATCAAAAATCAATTTCGGAGTTGTGGATAAAGTCTCCTCATTCTTTCATAGAATGATAGAAGGGCTATAGGGTTTAGGTTAAAAATAAACATAGGCAAGGTAGGTATCCAATAAATATTTATCTATCCTAATTTTATGGTATATTCTGACGTCCTTTGCTTATAAAAAAAGGGTAACAAAAGGAAGAAAAAATCTTCCTATTCCCGCGTCTTCTATTCAGGACATCATCCCCGTACTCTTTTTTAAGGAAAAGGGCTATGTATCGTATTTATACTTAATGCTCTCCAATTCTACCAGAAATCCTATAAGAATTTGTTAGGAGTAAATTCCTTGAACTGATTCATCCATAGCGTTAGGGCAGAATCCCTTTTTGACTCTGTACCCTTGATTCCACTATGATTATTGATCAATAGTAGAATAATTCCTTCATAGAAATAGGAGACATAATTTACATGGATATAGTAAGTCTCGCTTGGGCTGCTTTAATGGTAGTCTTTACATTTTCTCTTTCACTAGTAGTATGGGGGAGGAGTGGACTCTAGGGATACTACTAATTGATTGAGTAGTCGAATTGTTGTATCAACTTTTTTCTTTAATTGATCGTTTTGCATTAATCATTTTGCCAAACTTTATTCTTTCTCTCTTTCTTTAGTTTTGTTTCACTCCTGTACCTGTAAGAAACTCTTGTAAGAAAGAGTCGTTCTATTCTACTATATAGAAATAGAAAGAGCTATTACAGCAATTCCAAATTTCTACTAGAAGTGACGAATGGTTAAAAAAGTTCTATACATAAGAAAATTAGACTTTCTTCCACGGAGCTATTCACAACATATCGCACACTTTCCATTTGTTTTATATTCTTTTCTTATTCTTAGAATAATTTTTATGCTCTTTTGAAGCATCTCGCCGCATGTTTAAGCATGAAAGATTCGCTGGTTTTTTCCTTTTACTTTTTTTCTTTTACTTTTTACTATAGTCTATTCTCATATTATTTTTCTCTCCCTCCATGGATTCTTTCGTGAAGAATTGTCTTCGATTTTTTTATTTTGACTTGATTGAAATTAAGTGGATGCAGTGAAAAAAGAAATTGAATTAGACTACTATTTCAATCTACTAATCTATTCTATGTAGATTCAAGATAATATAATAGAAAGACTCTAAAGTGTCGTAGAAAAAACTATATGTAGTTCTTTCTACCACACTTTATGATTCCAACCAGATCCTTTCATTTAAGACTTGGATTTTGATTTTATTTAATCCCTTTTTCATTTCTTCAATGATTAATTGGAATTCCAATTAATCATTTTGGCTGACTGTTTTTACATAAATAATAAGTAAAAAGGCAGTAGGAACTAGAATAAACAGTGCAGTAGCAATAAATGCGAGAATATTGACTTCCATAACCTCTTTATTTTTTTCACAATAACTCGGGATGTAATCCCATGGAGAGGAAAAAGGGGTATCCTGTAAATTCAAGGGGAGGACTTGCATTCTGATAATACTGAATCAATTCAATATTATGAATATCGGATCTATCAAATCAATTCATGGTTGAGAGTGGAATAGTATAACATAGGAAGATCCACTTTTTCTTTTCTATATCTATAACCCACGATCCTTCTTATCTTATCCAATTTCCCTTCCTTTTTCTTATAGTTATACATACAATTATGTATGTATGTATTATATGACCGACTTTCTATGGGTCACATAGACATCCAAATAAACAGTAGAAGTAGAAGTGAGATGGAGAAAAGAGGGCTTAAATAAAAAAAAATCAAATATTTTAATTAATTTAGGAAAAAGGGCGTTTGCTTTGCTTGGTTTTTCTTTTATTTTATTAGGTTACTATCAATATCCACTTTTTGGGTCTAAAGATGAGAACAGATCCATAAAAAAGGAGTCCGCAAATGGAATGAAAATGAGATAGATTCTTTCCAATTAGTCATTGAACATACACAAACAAAGTTGGAACTACAAAATGGAGGGGGCCTGGTTTAATCCAAAAAGTAAAGTACTAATTATATTAAATTAAATTCACTGTCTATGTCTAAGAAAAAACGAATACGATTTATGTATGGATTTCGGTAAAATACCGGTACTCTATTCCATAAGAGTCGAATAGGAAGTTAAGATGAGGATGGTATCATCATAAGGATAGAGTAATATCCTAAATTATACTAATCCAAGTATGATATGTATGTCTTTCCTTATCAACCGGGAGTAGTGAAAAAAAAAATTCCTATAGGCCTCCCCTCCCTCTTTAATGAGAAATGCGAAATAAAAAAAGTGAAATAAGGGTGCCCCATAGGTATTTGATCTTCTCTCCTGCCCCCCCCCCCTTTTTTCATGGAAAAAGGAAAGATGAATTTCTCCATTCATTGAACCCTAGTTCGGGACTGACGGGGCTCGAACCCGCAGCTTCCGCCTTGACAGGGCGGTGCTCTGACCAATTGAACTACAATCCCCGCGGGGTGTATGGCATACCTATTCTTAAATAGAACCATAAGAAAGAACCATAAGAAGATTCGATTCGCCTGTCGTACTCTAAGAAATAGACGAATCATATACTACATACCCACATATCATATGTGGGTATAGTGAGAGTGACATAACTAGTATGTCGCGATTTTTTATCGCTAAAAATGGATGATAATCCACCTTTCATTTCAATAAGAAAAACTCTTTTGTTTGTAAAAAAGGAATGAGAGAGATATGGATTAGAAAGAAATTTCCCCCTTTCGCTTTATCCTTTATTTCTATGGATCAGACATTTTATTTTATGGAAGAAAAACAAATGGATTTAGTTCATATTCACGAAGCCCTAGATTTTTGGGCCGAGCTGGATTTGAACCAGCGTAGACATATCGTCAACGAATTTACAGTCCGTCCCCATTAACCGCTCGGGCATCGACCCAGGAAGAATTTATTCTAGGGTTTTTTAGAATCTATGATTAACCTCCTTTCATAATACTCCCTACCCCCAGGGGAAGTCGAATCCCCGCTGCCTCCTTGAAAGAGAGATGTCCTGAACCACTAGACGATAGGGGCATCACTTCACTAGACGATAGGGCCATATACAACCGCTCGTCATTATACTATAATGATAGTATGAGCAGTTTTTTGGAATTGTCAATATACTCGAAGAGTATAACTAGATCCAAAGCAAAGAGTCTTTCCTACTTTTCTGTTATGCTTTCATAGGATTTTTTTTAGTTGATGGTTAGGTTAATTCACGGATCATTCCCTACTTTTTAGGGAAATTCATTTAAAGGGTATAGAATAAGAATAGATTAATAAAAGGGATTCTAGATTAGTTCAGTACAGGTAGTGATTTGATTGATCTAACAGGAAAAAGAGTCCAATTTGATTTCTTTTTTGTAATTTCCACCCCGTGCTTCGTTTAGCGTTCAGACCAAAAATGCATGCATCCCACACTAAGTCATAAAATTCAAGAAAAAATAGAGAAATTTGCAAAAACAAAGAAAAAAAAGTGAATAAATAATAAATTTAGTAGAAAAGTACTTTATCGGATTCGAACCGATGACTTACGTCTTACCATGGCATTACTCTACCACCAAATAAAAAGCCCTTTATCGGATTTGAACCGATGACTTATGCCTTACCATGGCATTACTCTACCACTGAGTTAAAAGGGCTTTTTATTCAATTCAAAAATTAGCCACTTTGATTTCTCATTATGAGTCTAATGCATAATGTACATAATATATGTATATATAGAGATATATGTAGAGATTATATATGTATATATCGAGATATAGAAGTTTATTCATGGCGAGGTTCAAAATCTTGAGAGTTCAAAATCTTGAGAAAATCAAGAAAAATAAGAAAATCTTTCATATTCTCTCTTATCACTTGCACAAAGTAGAGGTTTTTTTCTTTTTTTTTTTTTTTATCTTTAGGCTATTGACTTTTCACGTGCTCAGAACGTTCTGCAGAATTAGGGACTTTTTTCTTCTATTGGCTGATCTTATGATGAGAACTTTCTCCATTTATGTTTTATTTCCTCTAATTCTAATTGGGTAGGGTATAAAGGAATTCGCGCTCTTCATATACCCATATGGTTGGGTATTAATTTTCAGTGATATACTTCTTGTCTGTTTTGGTGAGAAATTGAAACTATTTTTAACAGGCATCTCTTAGAAAAACCTTCGAGTTCAAAACTTTTCAATTTTTCTTAAAAAGTTTTGGACGGATTTGTTGAAACGATTTTTAACAGGTACCCCTTCCTTTAACAGGTACCCCTTCCAAGGAAGGGGGGTACTTGAATATTCTCCAAGGATTCTGGTTGGTGCATTTTGAACAAACTATGTTGGAGTTTTAGCAACAATTTGCTTGTAAAAAGTGGGCAGTCGAATTTATACTGCAGAGTATAAAAATTATTCTACTGCCTGCCCAACAAAAAATAATAAACCATACCCTACATACCTAACTCCTCCTGGCTATGGGTTTTCTGTTTCCGAAGATTAGGAAAAAAGGAGGATTCTGGAACCCTAAAGGTTCGATGGTATATGGATATGGAAAATATAAGATTCCCGATCCTAGCGGGAAAAGGAAGGGAACAGATACCCAATATGATTCTTGGGAGGAACATTTGGTAATGGTCTTGGTCCTCTATGCTCTTTTTTATGTGTTCTTAGTTCTATTCATCTTCTTTGATTCTTTTAAACAAGAATTTAATAAACTAGAATTGAGTGGAAAAGAGGAGAAGAAATTGGTAAATGGAGAGGATCGACTAACCAGAGACATTTAGGATCTTCTTTACATCAGGTAAATCCGTCGGGTCCTGTCCGCTTCTCCGTTTAAGTTACGACTCTTTGTTTCTTGCTTCTCTCAAGCCATAGGGAAAGTCTATGATGAATTTTAAAAATGCATCTCACTCTTTCTCTACGGCTCGGACTTCATGATAAGTGGGGCAAGAAAGAAAACATCTTCCCCAATTTCTTTGTTCAGAATTGAACAAAAAAGAAAAGGAAGAAAGGGATTTATGGGGGCAGTGCTGCTCCCTATATCTCCTAGTGTATATTGTAGGAATAATCAAACTATTCCTTAGAGCAGTCTGGCACACTTACGTCCTCGCAAAACAAATAATGATCATTGTAGTCGTAACCGTAGAATACGACCCTAATCGAAATGCATACATTTGTCTCATACACTATGGGGATGGTGAGAAGAGATATATTTTACATCCCAGAGGGGCTATCTAAACCCTAAAGCTAAAGTAAAGGCCCGCGATCGAAGTACCAACAGCTCACTGTCATGAACCTTCTCCATTTGATTCAATAAGGGGGAATTGGCCTCCTTCTCGAATGGCTACCCTTGACAAAGGGTAGCGTTGGTATCATAATCTACATGTAGCGGGTATAGTTTAGTGGTAAAAGTGTGATTCGTTCTATTAATAACTGAATTTGAAATGATATACTTAAGGCGTCCTTAAGTTTTTTATATTCCGATGAAAACTTTAGTTCTTATAAAGGATTTAATCCTTTTCCTCTCAATAGCATATTGAGGAAGAATATACATTCTCGCGATTTGTACCCAAAAACTAATTGGATTATGAGTACAGAGTCGCGAAGCATAATTTTGCATTGGATTAAGTATTCCAATTTTTAAAATATGAGTAAAGGATCTATGGATGAAGATACAAAAAAAGTTTATTTCCAATCGTAACTAAATCTTCTTTTGTTAAAAAAGGAAATGGAAGCCAAATAGCTAAAAAACGGTAGTTTTGGTTTACTAGAACCATCAGCATATTGTTTCAGCTCGGTGGAAACCTAATTCTTTTCCTCAGGATCTCTTGAATGAAATTAGGGAACGAAGTAAGTAGATTAGATAGATTTAGTAGAATTTCTATCTCCTACTCTACAGGGATCATCTAGAAAGCGGAGAGCTTTGGTTCCATTCAGATAGAAAAGCTGACATAGATGTTAAGTGGTGAGAATATCCATAAAGGAGCCGAATGAAATCAAAATTTCATGTTCGGTTTTGAATTAGAGACGTTAAAACTAATCAACCAACGTCGACTATAACCCCTAGCCTTCCAAGCTAACGATGCGGGTTCGATTCCCGCTACCCGCTCCATTCTGTATAAAAGGACTATTCTATTTGTCTAGACATGGTAGAGTCCTGTATTCAACCTTTTTCGTCCACCAGTTTCCGTCCCTCCAGAGCGGAGTAGAGCAGTTTGGTAGCTCACGAGGCTCATAACCTTGAGGTCACGGGTTCGATTCCCGTCTCCGCACTTAGCAGTCTGTATAAAAGGACTATTCTATTTGTATAGATATGGTAGAGGGCTGGGCGGTATCCAACCCTTTTTTATTCATTAGTTCCCGGTCCTAAAGGGCCAAATGGAGCAGTTTGCGAAGTCACTTGCCCCTACAAGAAGAACTCTCAAGGCTCCTTCCTACCCTGCGGAAAAGAAAAAAGAAATGAAAGAAAGGCACAGTCTACCTCCCTTCCCTTTAAAAGCAGTTTGCTAGTTGTTTGTCTCGGTGAATCCCCAATTTAGGGAGCCCTGTTGGCGAGTTCGATTCCCGCCTCCGGAGCCCCTTTTTTTTGAGTGGGGTGCAAAAGAAGGGTAAGATAGTAAGGGATACGGTACTAGACTAACACCTACTTAATTTAATATAAGTAGTTAAGTAGTCAACTAGACTAAATTTTTTATCATAGTACCTTACTAAATTAAGCTGGCGAGCGGCGGGAATCGAACCCGTATCTTCTCCTTGGCAAGGAGATGTTTTACCATTGAACTACGCTCGCTACGGGATATATTTTATAGGGTATATCCGCCCGGGTCGACCGTCTATGTCTGGGTCGACCGTTTCATTTTCTATTATATATATTAGAGTTTTCTTTTTTTTAATTGTCTGTCAATCAATATTCTAATGGCAATGGAATTTCATAATAATGAAAGAGAAGAGGTAGCAATTCGGAACGCAAATTGCATTTTAATGCGTCTCACAATTCCAATTTTTTCGAAGAAATGGCCTTTTTATTTATTTTGTATCGGGCTACTAAATACTAAACAAATTTAAGAAATGAGAGAATTCAGAATAGCTACCAGAAAGACTAGTCCAATCCATAATGATGTACCGGAAAATACAACGTTTTTATTATTTGACCAACCATCAGGAGAAGCAAATACAAGGGGTACACTAATTACTAACACTGAGGAAGTCGCAATTAATGCAAAAACAGCTAATTG